CAACTATCATTAAGAATTTCATCTTTGGACCAAAAACAAGCAAGGGGTGGAATACCGCAAAGAGAAAGTGTACCTAATAAAAAAGAATTTTTAGTAATTGGTAGATGTTTTGTTAAACCTCCCATAAGCACCATATTCTGACTTTTTTTTGGACAATATCCAACAAGAGTTTCCATTGAATGAATAACAGACCCCGATCCTAAAAACAATAATGCTTTGGAATAAGCATGAGTAATCAAATGAAATAAAGCACTGCGATAAGACCCCATACCTAGAGCTAACATCATATAACCCAGTTGAGACATTGTGGAATAAGCTAAACCCCTCTTAATGTCTTTTTGAGCAAGAGCTAAAGTAGCTCCTAAAAAAACTGTTATTATCCCTATCAAAGAGATAAAATTCATTATGTGGGGTATGACTATGAAAAGAGGCATAAGTCGAGCTACAAGAAAAATTCCCGCTGCTACCATCGTAGCAGCATGTATAAGGGCCGAAATAGGAGTTGGCCCTTCCATTGCATCAGGTAACCATACATGAAGGGGAAATTGTGCAGATTTCGCAATCGCGCCGGCAAATAATAGAATAGCGCACAAAGTAACAAATAAAAAATTGACCTCATTATTAGAAATCAAGTTATTGAATATTTGGAATAAATCACGAAATTCGAAACTCCCCGTTATCCAATAAAACCCTAAAATGCCTAATAATAAACCAAAATCGCCAACACGATTAGTTACAAACGCCTTTTGACAAGCCTTTGCTGCAACGGGTCGTGTGAACCAAAATCCTATTAATAGATACGAACATATTCCAACTAATTCCCAAAAAATATAAATTTGTATCAAATTTGAACTAGTAACTAATCCCAACATGGAAGTACTGAAAAAACTCATATAAGCAAAAAATCTCAAATATCCGTGGTCATGAGACATATAATTATCACTATAAATAAGAACCATAATTCCAACAGTAGTGATTAATATTAACATAATAGAAGTAAGCGGGTCGATCAAGTATCCGAATTCTAAAGAAAAATCATTATTGATAATCCAAGACCATACATATTGATAGACATAACTGCTATTTATTTGCTGAATAGACAGATTCATGGAAAAAATCATGACTATACTTAACAATAAAACGCTCTGAAAAGACCACATACGACGAAGACTTTTTGTTGCCGTCGGAAAAAGAAGAAGTCCCAACCCTATTAATATAGGAACTGGAAGTGGAAGGAAAGGTATTATCCACGCATATTGATATGTCTGTTCCATAAAAAAAGTTTTTTATTCTTAATTAATTGTTTCCGATTCACCGGATCTTACCTGGTTCGAAAAAAGTCAATAAAAAATCAAGATATGCACTAACTTATTTAATAATTTTAAATAATTTTTAATAATTTTAGATTAGTATTTATTCTGAGTCTTTTCAAAATCGTTCAAGTATTCAAAACAAGAAGTTATAATTGGTCAAATGAGATGACCAAGTTAGATATAAAAATGAATACTTATAACATGAAAATGCAAATCTAAATTATTATTACGAGAAATTCTCGTAATAATAATTTAGATTCATAGAGCAAGGATAAAAAATTACGCTAAAAAGAGTACTTGATGCTGATATGAATTATAGGATTAACTAAGGCCATCGGTCTAATGAAATAAAAACTCTTGAGTTTAGTTAGTTTCTTTCAACGCATTAACTAATTCATTATGGGATTGATTGTTTTCCATTTCAATCAAAACGATTTCTTAGTAAACGTTAGAATATTATAGATCTAAAATGAACTTTTTTTATCGAGAAAGAGTAAAAAACGACTGAGATATTTTTTTATCAAACCACGTATCTTTTAACAGATTTATTAGTAATCTCATTCGAATTTTAAAATTGAATTTAGGCGTATTCTTTTCTCGAGTTTGACTAAAAAAAGACTCAAGTTTTTTATTAGGCAAAAGTTTACAATCCTTTGAGGTATTTTATTACGTGTAAATAAAGTCTAGAATGACGAAAATCAAGGTCTTTTAGGTTCTTTCTTTATTTTATTAAATTTTATTAAATCATTAAGTTTCATTTCTATGACCTAGCAGATTCTAAAGATATAAATTTGAGAGGAGAACTAAGAGTTCCAAACCAAAAATTTTTGGTTTGACAAATATTGTATGGAATCAAAATTTTATTATTTCGAGTAATTTTTGATCCAATTTAACGGATCTTTCACATATCTATATTTCTTTTTTATGAAGAGAATATTATTTATATAAAAAATAGATAATGAATAAGAAATAATAATTTGTTTTGAATAATAGATGTCTTTCACATCCAACTATAACAATGATTTTCAAATGGCAGTTCCAAAAAAACGTACTTCTATATCAAAAAAGCGTATTCGTAAAAATATTTGGAAAAGGAAAGGATATTGGGCGGCGTTAAAAGCTTTGTCATTAGGGAAATCTCTTTCTACTGGGAATTCAAAAAGTTTTTTTGTACGACAAACAAATAA